TGTTACATGAATCAAATGTTTCATTTCATCCGGGAAAAGCCATCTCTTTCTCAACAATGTCTTTGTCATTTGATCCAATAGCGTTCCGTTAGATAGGAACAGATTTGATAAATACTGATAACTCTCGGATAGAGTATTAGAACGGAAAGATCCATTAGATAATGAACTATTGGTTCTAAACCATCTCTGGCGATGAATCAACAATTCGAAGTGCTTTTCTTGCGTATTCTTGATGAACCAGCGTTTATATATAGATGTAGGAGGATTTGTTTGGGAAGCAATAAGCCCCTTTGACATCTCCTCATCTGCAAAGAATTCTCGACGTGAAAACACAGAGACAAAGGGCTGATCTTTGAATAGGGAAAGGAATGGATCCGCAGGGTCCCAAATGAATTGGCTTGTTCGAAAAAAGCCTTGTTCTTTGGAAGATCTATCTCGTGTCTGGTACTGCATGGTTCCACTCTGCAAGAACTCCGAATCATTCTCTTGAAGCTCATCCTCTTTATGAGAAATGATCCGTTTGCCCCGAAATGACCCAGCCCAATAGGGAAATCCCAATTCAGTGGGCCTTTCGATACAATCAAATAGATTGCCACAAGGGCGCCATATTCTAGGAGCCCAAACTATGTGATTGAATAAATCCTCCTCTAGCGGATCGAGGTCCCCTTCCCCTTCTTCAAACTCCGATTCGTATTTTTCATATAGAAATCTCTGATCAACGATAGAACAAGATCCATTTTGCATCATATCTAACTGATTCCTTGGTTCGGACCGAAGAAGTAATGTCACTCGATTATTATCAAACTGACTGCAATCTTTTTCTGTCCGTGAGGATCCCGCCAGAGCCAGAGCGCCTTCTACTTCTAATAGTAATAATAGTAATAGGCCATGAACTAGATCAGAATCATTCTCAACGAATCCATAAGAAGTGATCCAATTTTTTTCATCGGGTCTGGATGAAGACCAAAGATCTTGAGCGACCGATCCGGCAGAACAACTCAAAAGATAAAGAAGTATCGTTAATTTCTTCATGCTCGTTCCAAGTTCGAAGTACCATTTGTACAAATAAGAATCCCCTCCCTTACATGATTTCTTCTTCATATAGATAGATATAGGATCTATGGGGCAATTACTTAGAAGTACATTTTGTGCAACAGCCCTTCCTATCTGATAGAAAAGGATCCCATGATCCTGAACCGATCTTATCTGGGATCGAAAATGCCAAGTTTTTCTATGAAGAGCTGATCTAATTGTATTAGTTTCTATAATGGATTTCTTCTGTGTAATACTAATTGATAGGGCCTCATTGATAAGTGCTACAAGATCTCGTGCATTGGAACCCATGGTTATGGACCCGAATCCATTAGTATGGAACATCTTCTTTTCCAAGTGAAATCCCCTAGTATATGAAAGAATGAAAAAGTGCTTTCGTTGTTGTGGAAGAAGAAGCCTTCGTATCTTAATGCATGTATTTAATTTATTCGGAGCTATTAGAGCGGGATCCACTTTTTGGGGAATATGAGTCGAAGCAATAACAAGAATCTTTCCAGTGGAACATCTTTCACAATCCCTGGAGAGATAGTTCTCTAATAGACCGAGGGATAAGCAATTCGACTCATTCACATGCAGATCATGAATGTTTGGAATCCATATTATGCAAGGAGACATTGCTTTTGCTAATTCGAATTGAAGGGTGATATCAAATCGGTCTATTTTCGGCGTCATATACATAGTTAGCACATTCGTCATAGTTAGCAGCTCCGTATCAATATCAAGGTCATCATCACTATCATCAATATCGTCACTATCATCAATATAGATATCGTCACTATCATCAATATCGATATCATCAATAAGATAACCTTTAGGCTTGTCATCCAGGAACTTGTTCGGAAATACCGTAATGAAAGGAACATAGGAGTTTGTCGCTAGGTATTTGACCAAACAGGATCGTCCAGTTCCTATAGAACCTATCACTAAAATACCTCTAGAAGGGGATAGGGCTAAGCGGAGCGAAAAGGGTTTTCCATGAGGAGATGGGGAATGAAAACTATTAGCCCCACACGAGGTTTGTGAATAAGTGATTGTCTGATAATGAGCAAGGAATATCCGTCTTTCTGCTAAACAGGATCTATTGAACTCATAATTCATTAGATCCTTTTGATGAATGTCAACTAAGTATCGTAAGGAAATTGATCCCGGTTGTTCAATCATTTGATAACCAGAGTCATTCTTTGATAAATGATCACTATGAGTCAGACTCAATAGAATTTGATCAATCCCTTTTTCTGTCGTTAAGGTGGAGAACTGAACCAAGAATTCTCTTTCTTCATCATCAATCGAATCACTGTTCGCGACCCATAATTCTATTTTATCATCAATCCAATCACCGTTCACGTTTTTTCTTTTTCTTATCAATGAATAGATCTCTTTACTTGTACGACTTAGATGTCTCGTATTTCTCGAAAAAATGATTCGATTGATGGGATTTGGTATGATA